AAAATATACTTTGTATTTTAATGAAATCGGAATGGCGATGGAGCAGTTGTAAGGTTTATTGGGGGTTTCACGGCTATATTGTAATGGGGATAAATTTTTGAATTTTGGGCCCAAAATGGGGGAAAATCTCAAATTTTTTGCCATTTTTCTAAAATTTGAGATTTTTTGAATTTTGGGCCAGCAGTAAATTAATCAGTGAGGGTCTAAAAATTTCAAAAATTGATCTGTATAATAAGAATTTAATTTATATACTATATTCTTATAAACCTATTATGCTTATAGGATAAAGGCAAATAGGGTTAATTTATAATATATTAAATTCTTATAATAATATAAATATTTATTTATTATTAATTACATATAATATATTTATTTATATTATTATAAGAATTTAATATATAATAGTTAAGTTATATAATTATTAAGATAATTAACTATAGATTAAATTCTTATTATATAAACATAAATATTCAGCTGATACTGACACATATATTAACTTTAACTAAGATAACCCTCATTTTTAAGAATTAAAAAAAAAATGAGGGTTATCTTTAGTTTATTTGTTATTATATTGTGTATAATTATCCAATATATGTGATGTACTGTTCTATTTGATATTATGAGATTAGTACTAGAAAGTTATTTTTAATATGGCGTCCTGGGGGCGGCCAGGACACTTCATTAAAATATACTTTGTATTTTAATGAAATCGGAATGGCGATGGAGCAGTTGTAAGGTTTATTGGGGGTTTCACGGCTAGTATTATTTAAGTTCACTATTTGATTAAGTAAGTAAATATTTGATTTGTGGTCCATCTTTGTGTATGAGAACAGAAAAGTTTAACTTGAAGGCCGCGGTTAATGTGATATATGGCTACTGGAGGGGTTACGGAGAGGGGTGCAGGGCGGATTGCACTTTCTTGGTCGATAGCTTGAGGGGGCATTATGACATTAAGGAGAGGGATTAAGCATTATACGGGGCGTAGCGTGGATGATTTAATTTGGATACCTTTTCGTTTGTGGGTTTTACCCGACGGAAATAAAGGCCGGATGAGGAAGTTACTTACGGGAATGCAGTATAGGTTAATTTTTTAATTTCTTTATTATTTAGAGGTGTTTTTAAATGTTCATTAATAATTGTTTTATATAGTTGATAAGTTTAGTATTGCTGTTGGTCAATGGGTTTTTGTTAAAGTTTTATTCTTGCTTACGAGTTTGCGTTAATTTTGCTTTACATGTAAGTTTGGGCGTGAAGTTTAGATAATTCTTGAGGGGTTATTTATTAGGTTGTTAATCGCAGTATTTAATTTTATAAATCGGAGCAATCTGGATTTAGCAAATGTTGAAGTGTTGGCTAAATTCGTGCCAGCCGCCGCGGTTACACGAAGGATACAAGCGAACTTTTTTAGTTAATAGTTAAATGTTAAGTTGGAGCTTAGTATTAAATTTTGTTAGGTGAAATTTTAAATTAAAATAATTTCTTGTTAGATTGTTGAAGCTGTGAAATTTGAATTTTAGACTAGGATTAGATACCCTATTATTTCAAATGTAAAATAAATAAAGCTTGAGTAGTATTAGATATGTTCTTCAAACTCAAAGAATTTGGCGGTATTTTAAGTCCTTTTAGAGGAACCTGCCCCGTAATCGATAGTCCACGTTAGATCTTACTTAATTTTGTTATCAATTTGTATACCGCCGTCGTCGGAATGTCCTATTAGGGAGAAAATTTTCTTGATTTTTAAATAGAAAGGATGTCAGGTCAAGGTGCAGTTTATGGTTAAGTGGAGGTGGGTTACAATAAATTTATTTATACGGAGAAGAGTTTGATTAGGAATTTTTTGAAGGTGGATTTGATTGTAATGCTGGTTATTGAGCCAGTTTGATTTAGGCTCTAAAGTATGCACACATCGCCCGTCGCTCTCATTAGTTAAGGTGAGATAAGTCGTAACATAGTAGATGTACTGGAAGGTGTATCTGGAAAGTTCGAGATAGAGCTTGATCAGTTAAGCGTTCCATTTACACTGGGGATTAATCTGTGCAATTCAGTTTGTCTCGATAAAGAATAATGTACTGGTTTGTTAAGTGTGATTTTATTATTTTAATAAAAATATTTTTATGATTAGTGGTTTAAGTATTGTATAAAGAAAGAATTTTTAATGTGGTAGTGTATTAGTATTGTGAGAGAAAATTGAAATAGTTTGAAAGATGAAATTTTATGAAAGTAAATTTATTTTATTGTACCTTGTGTATCAGGGTTGATTAAATTTTTCTTAGAGATTTAAGTTTCCCGATTTGGAGAGAGCTAATTTAAATTGTTAGTTAATGTAGCATAATTATTAATAAATTTAAATTAGGAATTAAACGTTATTCGTTCTTCAAGATATCTGGTTTTTTGAGAAATGAATTTAATTCAGTTGCTTTAGATTTTGTGGGTCATATTTGAGTGGTTCTGTAAATTTAAAGGAGTAATGGTGTGAAGGATAAGCTTTATATCATGGGTTATAAGAGGTAAGTTCGTATTTAAAATAGTAGGTTTAGAATTAGCCATCATTTAAAGGGTGTTATAACTTATTTTTAAGGGATTTTATTTTTGTAATTTTTAATGATTTATCAAAATTTTAATTTTAATGATAGGTATTAGGAGATAATGATTGAATTAGTATGTTATAAATTGTTGTGTGTGATTTATTTAGTAAGGTTACTATAAGGAACTAGGCAAACAAGCGCTCGCCTGTTTAACAAAAACATGTCCTCTTGGTTAAGATATGAGGTCTGACCTGCCCACTGAATTGATTTGAAGGGCCGCGGTATTTTGACCGTGCAAAGGTAGCATAATCATTAGTCTTTTAATTGAAGGCTAGAATGAATGGTTGGACGAGGTGCTGGCTGTCTCGTAGTAATTGATGACGGAATTTAACTTTTAAGTCAAAAGGCTTAAATGAAATTAAAGGACGAGAAGACCCTATAGAGCTTTATATTACTTAGTTTATTGAATATGTAGTTGTTTTGTTTTAGTAGGTTGATTAATATTTTATTGGGGTGATAGGAAGATAAAATAAACTCTTTTTGTGATTGTAGCCATTAATGTATGAATTTATGATCCGTTAATAACGATTATAAGATTAAGTTACCTTAGGGATAACAGCGTAATCCTTTTTGAGAGTTCTTATCGACAAAGGGGGTTGCGACCTCGATGTTGGATTAAGGTTAATTTTGGGTGCAGATGTTCAAAGTTTAGGTCTGTTCGACCTTTAAATCCTTACATGATCTGAGTTCAGACCGGCGTAAGCCAGGTCGGTTTCTATCCTTAATAGGGTAGGGTGTTTTAGTACGAAAGGACCAAGCACCTAAATTAAATTTTAGTTTAAGATGTAAATTAAAAGTCTATTTTGGCAGATAAGTGCAATGGATTTAGAATCCATTTATGTAAATGTAGTTTACAGATAGAACTTGTTTTTGTACGATTTAATTTTGCCTATAGTTGGTGGGTTTCTTTTAATTATTTGTGTCCTTGTTGGTGTTGCTTTTTTGACGCTATTGGAGCGTAAGGTTTTAGGGTACATTCAAATTCGTAAGGGCCCGAATAAGGTAGGGTTTATAGGGCTCCCTCAACCTTTTAGAGATGCAATTAAGTTGTTCACAAAGGAGCAAACATATCCAGTTTTATCCAATTATTTACCCTATTATTTCTCTCCAGTGTTTAGATTATTTTTGTCGTTGTTGGTCTGGATAGTGATACCTTACGGTACGGGTATATTTAATTTTAATTTGGGTTTATTATTTTTTTTGTGTTGTACTAGTCTGGGGGTGTATACTTTGATGATTGCTGGTTGATCTTCTAATTCTAATTATGCATTATTGGGGGGTTTGCGTGGTGTAGCGCAGACGATTTCTTATGAAGTAAGATTGGCTTTAATTTTGTTATCTTTTATTTTTCTAGTGGATAGATATTGTGTTGGGAGATTCCGAGAGTCTCAAGAGATAATGTGGTTGTTGGTAATTACTTTTCCGTTGGTATTGAGATGATTTGCGTCTTGTTTGGCTGAGACTAATCGAACCCCCTTTGATTTTGCGGAAGGAGAGTCTGAATTAGTATCAGGTTTTAATGTTGAATATAGAAGAGGGGGGTTTGCTTTAATTTTTTTAGCTGAGTATGCTAGAATCTTGTTTATGAGAATGTTGTTTGGGGTATTATTTTTAGGGTGTAATTTGGCTTCGGGTTTATTTTATATTAAGTTGGCTTTTGTCTCATTTATTTGAATTTGGGTTCGGGGGACGTTGCCGCGATTTCGATATGACAAGTTAATATATTTGGCGTGAAAGAGCTTTTTGCCTCTATCTTTAAATTATTTATTGCTGTTCTTGGGGCTGAAGGTAGGGTTATTAATAGTTTTAATATAGTGAATATTTTTAGGTAAAGTTAATAGAAGATTTAAACTTCTGTCTTATGCTTTCAAAGCATATGCTTTTCAATAAGCTACTTAACTATTCAAGAATTTTATCTCATAGTAATGCTATTAAAGGGTTGATGATATAGTATGAGAAGTAAAGGACTGTAAGAATTTGCCCGACAATAATATAGGGGTCTTCAACTGGCCGTGCTCCAATTCAGGTTAGTAAAATTACAATAACCAGGAGAGACCAGAAAAGTACTTGATTAATTGGGTAAAATTGGACTCCCCGGAATTTGTTTTTATTGGTAAAGGGGAGAATGAGCAGGATGGCAATAGAAAGAACAAGGGCGATTACACCTCCGAGCTTATTGGGGATAGATCGTAAAATGGCGTAGGCAAATAGGAAGTATCATTCAGGTTGAATGTGAACTGGGGTAACTAGGGGGTTAGCGGGTGTGAAATTATCTGGGTCTCCTAGTATATAAGGTTCTAGTAGGGTTAATATAGTTAAAGTTATGATTAGAGCAAGGAACCCCACAATGTCCTTGAAGGTAAAGTATGGGTGGAAGGGGATTTTATCAACATCACTATTAATTCCAAGAGGGTTATTAGAACCTGTTTGATGGAGGAAGAGGAAATGAATTATAACAGCTGCGGCAACGATGAAGGGGAGTACAAAGTGAAATGTAAAGAATCGTGTTAAGGTGGCATTATCTACGGCGAATCCTCCCCATACTCACTGTACTAAATCAATTCCAAGGTAAGGAACAGCAGATAAAAGGTTAGTAATAACGGTAGCACCTCAAAATGATATTTGCCCCCATGGGAGAACATACCCTATAAATGCAGTTCCTATTACTAAGAAGAGGATAATTACACCTACCATTCATGTGTGTGTGAAGAGATAAGATCCATAGTACATACCTCGTCCTGTATGGAGATATAAGCAAATGAAAAAGAATGAGGCGCCGTTGGCGTGTAAAGTGCGTAGAAGTCAACCGTAATTGACGTCTCGGCAAATGTGGGCTACTCTATTAAAGGCTATGTCAACGTGAGCGGTGAAGTGTATAGCTAAAAATAATCCTGTGGCGATTTGGATAACTAGACATAGTCCTAAGAGGGATCCGAAATTTCATCAAGCCGAGATGTTGATTGGGGCAGGTAGGTCAATTAGAGCATTATTCACAATTTTAAATAAGGGGTGATTAACTCGTATAGGTTTATTCATTAGTTTTTAGGTCGTAGTGGGCCGTGGGAAATCTTAGTAATTTTAACGACGACGATTAGGGTTAGAAAAAGGTACAGGACTAGTATTAAAGTAATGATATTGGTTGGGTTATTATAGATTTTTATTAGGGATAAAGTTGCTTCTTCAATCTGAAGAGGGGTTTGTTTGGTTAGTGTTATTTCGTAGATTGAGAGACCGTTTAACCATAGGTTGGGGTCGGTAATTATAATAATTAATAGTGCTGTAACAAAGGGGATTACAAAGTATAGTAAAGAAGAGATAGAAAGAGAGAATATTTCATTTGAGGCTAATCTAGTGACGTAGATAAATAGCACTAATAATCCTCCTAAAAATACAAGGAAGAGGATATAAGAAAATCAGAATCTTTGGGTTGTCAGCCCTGTGATTAAGCAAATGGCGACTGTTTGAATTAATAATATTAACCCTATGGCTAGGGGATGCGTTATTTGAGTAAATAAAATGGTTAGGATGGCTCTAGAGCAGAGAATTATAGTGTAAAACATGCAGAGAATAGTTTAATTAAAATATTAGTTTTGGGGATTAATGATAGGGGCATTCCTCTTTCTCTGAAAGTTTTAGAAGACATATTTCTTATTTTTGATTTACAAGACCAAAGTTTTGTTTAAACTACTAAAACTAATGTTAAGATTGTTTTATTTAATATTTCCTTTGTTTATATTTATGTGTGGGGGGTGGGTATTTTCATCGAAGCGTAAGCATTTACTATTGACTTTATTAAGATTGGAGTTCATGGTATTGAGTTTATTTATGTTTTTGTTTTTCTATTTGGGTATGTTGGGCTATGAACTATTTTTTAGTATAGTGTTTTTAACGTTTTCTGTCTGTGAGGGGGCTTTAGGACTTTCTATTTTAGTCTCTATAATTCGTACTCACGGTAATGATTTTTTTCAATCGTATAGAGTGTTGCAATGTTAAAGGTGTTAGTTTCGTTGATTTTTTTGATTCCGTTATGTTTTGTGGGGAATTCGTGGTGAATGGTTCAGTCAATTTTATTTGTAATGGCTTTTTCTTTCACTTTTTTTAGTATAATAAATACTTTTTTTGGAAGTTTGAGTTACTTTATGGGTTGCGATTTTTTGTCTTATGGTTTAATTATACTCAGCTTTTGAATTTGTGTTTTAATGTTAATGGCGAGAGAGTCAACTTTCCGGTCTCGGGTGTATGAGGGGGTATTTATGATATTGGTAATTCTTTTATTGGGTCTATTGTATTGTACTTTTAGATCAATGAATTTATTCATATTTTATTTATTTTTTGAAAGAAGACTGATTCCTACGTTATTTTTAATTTTAGGGTGAGGGTATCAACCCGAGCGTATGCAGGCAGGTGTATATTTATTATTTTATACTTTGTTGGCCTCTTTGCCTTTATTGGTAGGTATTTTTTACTTGGAGGGTGTAGTGGGTTCTTTATTTATACCGATGTTTTCCGTAGTTGAGGTTAATCATATTATTTGTTATTTGGGGCTTATTATGGCATTTTTGGTGAAAATGCCCATGTTTTTGGTACATTTGTGGTTGCCAAAGGCTCATGTTGAGGCCCCTGTGTCTGGTTCAATGATTTTGGCAGGGGTTTTGTTGAAGTTAGGGGGTTACGGTCTGTTACGTATTTTTCGGGTTTTAATGTTATCGGGTCTTAAGTTTAATTTTGTTTGAGTAGGGTTAAGCCTCGTTGGGGGTGTTTTAGTAAGTTTAATTTGTTTGCGGCAGACTGATTTGAAGGCTTTGATTGCGTATTCATCAGTGGCTCACATGGGGATTGTGTTAGGGGGTTTAATAACAATAACTTACTGGGGGTTTTGTGGTTCTTTTACATTAATAATTGCCCATGGTTTGTGTTCATCAGGGTTGTTTTGTTTAGCGAATATTTCTTATGAGCGTATGGGGAGCCGGAGATTATTAGTAAATAAGGGGCTTATAAATTTTATGCCGAGTATGACTTTATGGTGATTTTTATTAAGATCATGTAATATGGCTGCGCCACCTTCATTGAATTTGTTAAGTGAAATTAGTCTTTTAAATAGAATGATTGGGTGGACATGAAGCACTATATTAATATTGAGATTATTATCATTTTTTAGAGCTGCTTATACTTTATATTTGTATTCTTATAGTCAGCATGGGCTGATTTATTCGGGGGTGTACTCATGTTCTATAGGGTATACGCGGGAATATTTGCTTTTATTTTTGCATTGGATTCCTCTAAATTTACTAATTTTGAAAAGTGAGCCTTGTATGTTGTGGTTGTACTTAAGTAGTTTAATCAAAAATTTTGATTTGTGGTGTCAAAAATACAGGAGAAATCCTGTCTTAGGTTGTGTTAAAAACTGTATCAATTTGTTTAGTGAGATTTGTATGTTTATTGCTATGTTCATTGATTTCTTTATGCTTAGGTTTTTATTTTATTAGCCATGATTTAGTTGTTTTTATTGAATGGGAAGTCTTGAGTTTGAATTCTGGTGCTATTGTAATAACCTTTTTATTCGATTGAATGTCTTTGATTTTTATGGGGTTTGTTTTATTTATTTCATCTCTGGTCATTTTTTATAGAGATGAATATATAGGGGGAGATATAAATATTAATCGATTTATTTCTTTAGTATTGATGTTTGTTTTATCAATAATATTTTTGATTATTAGCCCGAATTTAATTAGAATTTTATTGGGTTGGGACGGTCTGGGGTTGGTTTCTTATTTGTTGGTTATTTATTATCAGAATGTGAAGTCTTATAATGCTGGTATGTTAACGGCTTTATCTAATCGTGTTGGGGATGTAGCTTTATTGTTGGCGATTGCATGAATATTAAATTTTGGGAGTTGAAATTATATTTATTACTTAGAAAGTATGAAGGGAAGATTAGAGATAGGAATTATTGGGGCCTTAGTTATGTTGGCTGCAATGACTAAGAGAGCTCAGATCCCATTTTCTTCATGGTTACCTGCGGCAATGGCCGCCCCCACACCCGTTTCTGCTTTAGTTCATTCTTCTACCTTGGTGACGGCTGGGGTTTATTTGTTGATTCGATTTAATTGTTTATTAGTGGGTAATGAGTTGGGCAAATTTTTGTTATTATTTGCTGGGTTAACTATGTTTATGGCTGGCTTAGGGGCTAATTTTGAATTTGATTTGAAGAAGATTATTGCTTTATCAACATTAAGTCAACTGGGGCTTATAATGAGAATTCTAGCTATGGGCTTCCCTGCTTTAGCGTTTTTTCATCTATTGACCCATGCTTTGTTTAAGGCTCTTTTATTTATATGTGCTGGGGCTATTATTCATAATATAAGGGATTCTCAAGATATTCGGTTTATAGGGGGGTTAGTTGGTCAAATGCCTTTAACAGCCTCTTGTTTTAATTTGTCTAATTTAGCATTGTGCGGGGCACCTTTTTTAGCTGGTTTTTATTCAAAGGATTTGATTTTAGAAATTGTGTCTTTAAGTTATTTAAATGTTTTTAGATTCATCTTATATTTTTTGTCAACTGGGTTAACAGTATGTTATTCATTGCGGTTAGTGTTTTATTCTATAAGAGGTGAATTTAATACAAGTTCTTTACACCCGTTGAATGATGAAGGGTGAGTTATGTTACGTGGGATGTTGGGGCTATCTTTTATGGCAGTGTTAGGTGGTAGAATGCTTAGATGAGTATTGTTTCCTACACCCAGAATGATTTGTTTACCTTTTAGTTTAAAAACTTTGGCATTAAGAGTGAGAGTCGTTGGGGGTTGAGTGGGTTATGAATTAGCTCAATATAGCTTGAGTTATAAGTTGCAGTCTTTGGAGTATCATAAGGAAGTGAGTTTTATGGGTTCAATGTGATTTTTGCCATTTATCTCTACATATGGTGTAAGAAATTGACCGTTAGAGATTGGGGCTCGTGCTTTCAAGTCTTTTGACCAGGGGTGAAGCGAGTATTGTGGGGCCCAAGGTTTATACACGAATTTCTCTTTTTGGTCACAATTAAATCAGGGTTGGCAGAATAATGATTTGAAAACTTATTTAATTGGGTTTATACTATGGGTAGTGGTTTTGTTGCTTTTAATTTTTATTTATTTAAGTAGCTTAATAAGAGCACGGCACTGAAGATGCTGGGGTGGTCATTTGATCCTTAAATATATTTGTAAAAGATGAGTCTTTATTTTTACAGTGAAAATGTAATGTTTTAGTTAAACTACACAAATAGAAATGTAAACGGAGTTTAACCGCTAGAGAGAGGAGTTAGCAGCTCCTTCTTGGGCCCCACATTTCCTTAATTGGAGTATTTACTCAATAGTATCATTAACAGTGATACGCCTCTATTTTGGCTTCAATTAAAAGTAAGGATAAATTATATCTAGGGTCAGGTCGAAACTGAATGCAAAGAATCGCTTCTTACTTAAGGTAGATTGAATACTCAATACTTTTTAGATGCAAACCAAATGTTATACTTAACTACAACCCTATTCGGCTCATTCTAAGGCCCCTTGGTTTCATTCATGGTAGAGGCCTACTAGTAAAATGATTAGGAAGAATAACCCTACTGTAAATCATGTTCTAAGATTAGAGTAGGGTAAAATCAAGATTAGGGGTAGGAGTAAGGCAATTTCTACATCGAAAATTAGGAAAATTACTGCAATTAAGAAAAACCGTAGGGAAAAGGGTAGGCGGGAAGATCTTTTAGGGTCAAACCCACATTCAAAAGGGGATCTTTTTTCTCGGTCGATAATAGATTTTTTGGATAGGATTGAGGCTAAGGTTATAACAATAATAGATAGAGTGATAATGATTGAAGCTATTGAAAATGTTGATAAGATTACTTATTCTGAGAGGTCTCAGGCCTTCTGATTGGAAGTCAGATATACTACTATACTAAATAAATTATCTACCTCATCAGTAAATAGAGATGTAAAGGAACAATCAAACTACATCGACGAAGTGTCAATATCAGGCTGCAGCTTCAAAACCAAAATGGTGGTTTGCAGAAAAGTGATGACGTGCGTGGCGAACTAAGCAAACAAGTAAGAATGATGTTCCAATAAGAACATGTAGGCCGTGAAACCCGGTTGCAACAAAAAATGTTGAGCCATAAACGGCGTCTGAAATTGTGAAAGGGGCTTCAATGTATTCGTAAGCTTGGAGAATGGAAAAATAAATACCTAGAACTACTGTGAAAAATAGTCCTTGGAGGGTTTGAGTGTGATTACTTTCTATTAGGCTATGGTGGGCCCAAGTAACTGTAACCCCTGAGGCCAGAAGAATTGCAGTATTAAGTAAAGGAATTTGGAGGGGGTTGAACGGTTCAATACCGGCTGGGGGCCAAATAGCTCCTAATTCACTAGTAGGGGATAGTCTTCTATGGAAGAAGGCCCAGAAGAATCTGAGGAAGAAGAAGACTTCTGAGGTAATAAATAGAATTATCCCCCATCGTAATCCTAAAATTACTGGCAGGGTGTGCAGTCCTTGGAATGTACCTTCGCGGGTGATGTCCCGTCATCATTGAATTATTGTTAGTGATGTAATTAATAGCCCTAGCATTAAAAGGGATATACTGTAATGATGAAATCATTTAACTAGTCCTGATACGGTGACGAGGGCTCCGATGGCACCTGTTAATGGTCATGGTCTTTGATCAACTAAGTGATAAGGGTGATTGGCGTGTGTTGACATTAAAAGAGTTAGTTTACTTCACTAGCGTAAAGAGTTCTTAGAACAGCAAAAACGTAGGATTGAATAATGGCTACGGCTGACTCTAAGACTAATAGGGCAATTTGGGCGAAAATTAAAATTGATAGGATTGGGTAGGCCAAGGTTGGGCCTGTATTACCAAGAAGTGTAAGGAGGAGATGGCCAGCAATTATGTTTGCGGCTAAACGAACGGCTAAAGTGCCTGGTCGGATAACGTTACTAATGGTTTCAATGCAAACTATAAAGGGTATCAGTACGGCGGGAGTACCTTGAGGTACTAAGTGGGCAAATATATGTTGAGTATGATTAATCCAACCAAAAATTATAAAGCTTAGCCAGAGGGGTAGGGCTAAAGCGAGGGTGAGAGTTAAATGACTTGAACTAGTAAAAATGTAAGGGAAGAGCCCTAAGAAGTTATTAAAAAGGATTAGTGAGAATAGAGAAATGAAAATAAAGGTTCTTCCAGGGTGCCCTGTAGGGCCTAAAAGGGTTTTAAATTCTGAGTGGAGGGTTATTAGAATTTTATTTCAAATTAAGTTATATCGAGAAGGTATAAATCAGTATAGAGAAGGGATGATTAGGAGTCCTAAAACAGTACTAGTTCAATTAATAGATAGATTTATAATTCTAGTTGAGGGGTCAAATACAGAAAATAAATTTGTTATCATTTTCAGTTTAATGGTGAATTTGAGATTGCAATCTTTTGGTGAAAAGGAGCTTGGGGCAGGAAAGAAAAGTAGTTTATAAAGTTAAATAGAAGGAGAATAAGGGAGAAGGCGATAAATAAGGTTAATCATCTAATTGGGGCTATTTGTGGCATTAAAGAATACTAGATTAATACTAGTAATTTCAGCATGACATACTGATGTTAGTTTAACTAATTCTTTTCATCAGAAGTAATTGCTATATTACTATAAAGTGGTTTAAGAGACCAATACTTGCTTTCAGTCATCTGATGAATTATTCATGGGAAGAAATTCAGTTGATAAATGTTTTTGTGGGGACTCTCTCAATTACAATAGGTATAAAACTGTGATTCGCCCCACAGATTTCTGAACATTGACCGTAAAATACTCCCGAACGACTTATTAAGAAGCTAATTTGGTTAAGTCGGCCTGGAGTGGCATCAACCTTCACCCCTAAAGCTGGAACAGTTCAAGAATGAAGAACATCTGCAGCGGTCACTAGAACTCGAACTTGGGTATTTATTGGTAGTACAGTGCGGTTATCTACGTCCAAGAGTCGGAAACCGTCGAGTCCTATTTCCTTATATGGTGTTATATAAGAGTCAAATTCAATCTGGGCAAAGTCTGAATATTCGTAACTTCAATATCATTGGTGCCCAATAGCCTTTAAAGTTAGGGCCGGTCTTCTAATTTCATCTAAGAGGTAAAGGAGCCGGAGTGATGGGAGTGCAATAAAAATTAGTGTGATTGCAGGCAAAATAGTTCAGACAATTTCAATGGTTTGACCTTCAAGGAGGTATCGATTGATGTTAAAGTTGAAGAAGAGGGTGGCTATGATATATCTTACTAAGCATGTAATTATAATTAAAATTAATAAGGTATGATCATGAAAAAAGGTTAGTTGTTCTATTATTGGGGAGGCTCTATCTTGGAGGCTTAAATTAGCTCATGTTGCCATTTAAATTCTAACAAAAGGGAGGAACCTTTATATATGGAGCTTAAATCCATTGCACTATTCTGCCATATTAGAAACCTGTAAGTATAGGTAGCTCAGCGTAGCTGTGCTCTGCTGGGGGAGTGTTTTGGAATCATTCAATCGAACTTGTTATTTGGAGGGGAAATAGAACTATACGGTTGGTAATCATACTTTCTCAGATAATGAATAATAAAAATAAGACCCCTACAAACGAGATTGTGGATCCGATTGAAGAGAGAATATTTCAAGTTGTGTAGGCGTCAGGGTAGTCTGAGTATCGTCGGGGCATGCCGGCTAGGCCTAAGAAGTGTTGGGGGAAGAAGGTTAAATTAACTCCTAAGAATATGATAACGAACTGGATTTTCAATCATTGAGGGTTTATAGTCAATCCTGTGAATAGGGGGTATCATTGGATGAAGCCTCCCATGATGGCGAAGACTGCCCCTATAGATAAAACATAGTGGAAGTGGGCTACTACATAGTAGGTGTCATGAAGGATAATATCAATTGATGAGTTTGCGAGAATAACACCAGTTAACCCTCCAATAGTAAAAAGGAATACGAATCCAAGAGCCCAGAGAAGGGCTGGTCTGTAGTTTAATTGTGACCCGTGTAGGGTAGCTAATCAACTAAAAATTTTGATACCTGTAGGTACTGCAATAATTATAGTTGCGGAGGTAAAGTAAGCCCGAGTATCGACATCTATTCCCACTGTAAATATATGGTGGGCTCAGACAACAAATCCAAGAAGGCCAATTGAAAGTATTGCATAGATTATTCCTAGTGTTCCAAAAGCTTCCTTTTTACCACTTTCTTGACTAATAATATGGGAAATTAATCCAAATCCTGGGAGAATTAAAATGTAGACTTCAGGGTGACCAAAAAATCAAAAGAGGTGTTGGTATAAAATAGGGTCACCTCCTCCAGCAGGGTCGAAAAAAGATGTGTTTAAGTTACGATCTGTTAATAATATTGTAATAGCTCCAGCAAGGACTGGCAGGGAGAGAAGGAGTAATAAGGCTGTGATGGCTACAGCTCAGACAAATAAAGGCATTCGGTCTAGGGATATACCGGCTGATCGTATATTAATTACTGTAGTAATAAAGTTAACGGCCCCCAAGATAGAAGAGACACCCGCTAAGTGTAGAGAGAAGATTGCTATATCAACGGATGCCCCTGCGTGGGCAATTCCGGCTGATAGAGGGGGGTAAACAGTCCATCCTGTACCTGCCCCATTTTCGACCAAGCTACTTGCTAGTAGCAATGTTAATGAAGGTGGTAGTAATCAAAAACTTATATTATTTATTCGAGGGAAAGCCATGTCGGGTGCTCCTAATATTAAAGGAACGAGCCAATTACCAAACCCCCCAATTATAATAGGCATAACTATAAAGAAAATTATAACAAAAGCGTGTGCAGTCACAATAACGTTGTAGATTTGGTCGTCTCCAATTAGAGACCCTGGTTGGCCGAGTTCAGCTCGAATCAGAAGGCTTAAAGATGTTCCAACTATGCCAGCTCATGCCCCGAAAATAAAGTATAAAGTTCCAATATCCTTATGATTTGTTGAGAATAATCATTGTCGCGGTAGGATGGCTGAGATTTAGGCAATAGATTGTAAATCTAGTTAGGGGGTTTGACTTCTCCTACCAAAAAGGGTGATTGAGCTTTATAGTCACAGTGTGATATTAGACTGCAATTCTAAAGGGGTAAATTTTAATTTACTAAGGCTTAAAGAGGTTCTTTATTGTCAGCTTTGAAGGCTATTAGTTTATTTAACTTAAAGCCTTACAGAACGTGGTAAATTCCTGTGCAAATAATTAACCCAAAAGTAGAAATTGCAGTGAGAGTTAATGCCATTAAATAGTGGTAGCTGGGGTGTGAGGATGGGGGATTTCATAAGGTCTGGTTGTATAAGAATATGAAGGCTCTGAACCCAATCCGCAAGTAATAAAATAGAGTGATTAGAGTTATTACGACTATAATTGTAACAATAATTTTTAAATTAGCAGTAGTCAAGGATTGGATAATAATTCATTTGGGGAGAAACCCAATAAAAGGGGGGAGCCCTCCCAATGAAAGTAGGGATATAAATAGAGAAAATTTAATTACTGGGGGGATATATGTTAGGGAGTAAGTTTGACTTAAATGTGACAATTTGAATGATCAAAGTATGAAGATGATTGTAGCAGTTAAAAAGGTGTAGGTAATGAAATAAATATTCCATAAATTTTCTCCAATTATAAGGGCTGCAGTTAATCAACCCAGGTGGTTAATTGATGAATAAGCTAGAATTTTTCGGAGAGATGTTTGGTTTAAACCGCCGATTGACCCAATAATTACGGATGCAATAATAATTAGGGATGTGAAGGTGTTTAAAGTAAAGTTGAAGGATAATAGTATGAGTGGGGCTAGTTTTTGCCAGGTTATTAGTGTAAGTCCGTTGATTCAGCTGAGTCCTTCCATCACTCCTGGGAACCAAAAATGGAAGGGGGCGGCCCCCATTTTTAGTAATAAGGATGATCTAACTAGTGTATTGAGGAATACGTTGGAGATGTGGAGTGTACTTGGGAGTCTAAAGATTATCGCTGAGGCGATCACAGTAAAAAGAAGTGTGGCGGAAGCTAGGGCTTGTGTAAGGAAGTATTTTAAGGAGGCTTCTGTTGATATTAAATTTGATGTGTTGGCTATTAAAGGGATGAAAGATAGGAGATTAATTTCCAACCCAATTCAGGCCCCAAATCAAGAATTTGCGGAGATTCTGATTAGAGTGCCACTGACCAGGGTGCCAATGAAAAGTAGATTTGTAGGATTTTTGAACATTAGGAAGAAGAGAATTAAAATCTCTATAAATGGGGTATGAACCCAGTAGCTTAGTTAGCTTATCTTTCTGAGCAGGATTATACACCTTAGTGTAGGGCGCACATAAGTTTTTGATACTTAAAGGGGTAGTTTAAGTCTGCCTGGTGTAATGAAGGTGGTGACCCACATAATCTATCCTATCAAGATAGCCCTTTTAATCAGGCACTTCATT